TTCCCAGCAGACTATCTAGCTTCTTTGAACAATCTTCTTGCTGTCTCTGAACCTTCTTCTCAGAAAAAGAATGAGACCAAAGAGGCCATGCAAAAATAAATTGGTGCACTCAAATCCAAGAAGACTTCGGACATTACCACCTAATACAAAGGCTTATAGGCTCTAATGTATAAGATCCAGTCTCATCCTGATGGTTCTATTGAGAGATAGAAAGCGTCATTAGTAGCTAAAGGGTAGACGCAAGTGATTGGGAAGGATGATAAAGAGACCTTCGCTTACTAAATTTGAAACTGTGATGGTTCTAATAGACTTGGCGACAGCTATGGCCTATCTACCAACTTGACATTAAGAATGCTTATTTACGACGTATGAGACCGTTTGCCTGTTTTCATCCCCATATTTGTGGTAGGCCTCCCATCCTCCTATAAGGATTGTAGATTTGCTTCGCCCTCACCCAATCGAAGGGACTCCTAGGGGTCGTTTCATCCACCGGAGAGCCCATCCTTAGTTGTTTTGTTTTCTAAGTTCCGTTTCCTTTTATTAGTCTGAGTTCATCTTTTCCGCTTGAAAGCGTGTACACACACTGAAAAAGGAGAATAATATCCCTTTCATTAAATAGGTAGCTCACTGGAGCAAGCAACGAAGTGCCATAGGGTTCAGGATAAACTTATACTGAAGTAGGTACAATCTCTTTGTGGATCAATCTATAGAGTTCATAGAGAAGGAAAAACCTGAGATTAGAGTTGGAGAAAGCCGCATAGAATACGAAAAGCAAAGGCGAAGGTGACTTTACATCTCAGTCGAAAGCGGTTAATCCGGATCCATTTCATAAGTGGACTGGGGAATCTCAATCTCAAAGGTCTTCGCTCGGTTCCATAGTTCAATCTAAAGCCTGTGAGGCTGGAAACTTCTACAACAATATTACATATTCCCATCACCAGTAAACGATACAGTAAACCTTTAAATAGGTTCACTCTCGTCCATGCTCAAGGGCTAAAGCCAGCCGTCCTTCTGAAAGGTCCTCTTCTACGGCTCAAGGTTCAAGCTAAATCAAGTTCCTTTTCTCACTTAAGCGGATACTCCAAGTAAAATCAATGCTTTAAGGAAAGACTTCCCAGCGCAGTCAAGCAAGATAGGATTCTCAACAGGATAAGTTCCGTGGACAAGGCGAGCTAGCAGCGGTGCTTTCCTTCCGTGCCGTAGGTCAATGAAATTCTCTTTTTCAGCACGAGAAGTCTCATTAACTAGTTGATGAGGAGAAGTCTCAAATGCTCTCATTTGAGGAGAAGGAGAGAGTTACAGGATCCGAAGGAGATGGAAGAACCTGGCCAAAGTAAGTGTTGTGTTCAACCTGACATTACATATGCTGTGAATCGTTTAAGTCAATTTGTTGCTGCTCCTCGAGTTCCACATATGCAGGCTGCCACTCTAATTCTCCATTACCTCAAGAATTCTCCTGGACAAGGTCTGATGTATTATGCAGATTCAGAGATTCAACTTAAAAGCTTTGCAGACTCTGATTGGTTTGGATACCCTGATACCCAGACGATCGATCACCGGTTTTGCTGTGTTCTTGGGTCAAAATCTGATCTCCTGGAAGTCAAAAAGTAGTATGTATGAGTTGAAGTGAAGGGCGTGGTTCAAACGAGGAAAGGCTTACGGTGGATACCAAGGCACCCAGAGACGAGGAAGAGCGTAGTAAGCGACGAAATGCTTCGGGGAGTTGAAAATAAGCGTAGATCCGGAGATTCCGGAATAGGTTAACCTTTTGAACTGCTGCTGAATCCATGGGCAGGCAAGAGACAACCTGTCGAACTGAAACATCTTACTAGCCAGAGGAAAAGAAAGCAAAGGTTGAATCTAGTTCTCGGAGTTGCGTCTGCTCTATCATATCTGCATTCAGAATGTGAGAGAGAAAGAATTCATAGGGACGTTAGTTAAGACTTGAAATATAATGCTTGATGCAGAATTCAATGCCAAGCTAGGAGATTTAGGCAGAAGTCTATGAACATAGTTCTATAACCAGGGAAGCTACAATACCAGCTGGAAAAATGGGAGATCTTGCTCCTTAATATGTTTATTATGGTGTTCCATCACAGAAATGTTTACAGCTTCGGTCTAGTGGTGCTAGAGGTAGCTACAGGGAAAAGGCCTGTCGATGATGCTGGTACGGTGCTTGTTGATTGGTATGGAGCTACTGGGAGAAAGGGAAACTGATTGAGGCAGTTGATCCAAAGTTGAAAGGGACGTTTAGTTTCATTTAATGCAGTGGAGATGCAGAGAATGCTTATGGTGGGACTTTACTGTGTTCACACAAATCATATAATGAGAAGAGGCGTTCCTCGAGGCGTTCCTCGAGAGGGAAACCTCTTCTTAGGCTTGCTCCCGTATTCTCCATGGTTGTGGGGGTTGCTTCTTTATTCTTTCTTGGGTGGTCTTTCTCAACGTTATTCGTCATGGCTGATTCTAACTCAAATAAATCCGCCTCCAACACTTCATCTGATCAGGTCAGTATGCAGATTACCTCTGTAAAGTTGAATGGTCATAACTACTTGTTATGGGCACAAGCCATTAAAGTAGCTCTCGGAGCTAGAAAATCAAATGGAAGTTTCTCTTGAAAGATCCTCCTTCCGTATCTGATAGGCATTGTGCAAAGGAAGATTTTTGATGTCTGGTTCTATCTGTCTGTGCTTGGTCTGGACCCTTAGTTCTTGCAGGTGTAAGCGTGCTCCCCATGTAGTTTTCTTCGTTCCCGTGTAATCAGGTGCGAGTGTAACGAGTTTGTTTGAAATAAGTCCAATGAGATGATACGAAAACAAAGAGTGAAAAGCTGGCTTAGAAGAAAGTATAGTGGGCATGGTTTAGAAGGTAGGTTACCTGCTCGTAAAAGAGGCAGTCTAACTTAGTTAGAGGAAAGCTTGCTCATCAGAAGGATAAGCAAGGTTTGATGAATTCTCCTAGAAGGAAGATCAAAAGTCAAGGTCTTCAATAGTAGTATAGTAGGGAACATATCACAACCAGCAAGCGTATTCACTATTCACGTCAACATTTTAGCAATCGAAGTCGGAGTGAGCCGATTCAATGTCTACAGGGCGTCTGTGTAACACATATCAAAGCGTCTGTTGCCAAGTCTAATATCTGATATCTGTGTTAGCTGCCTGCCTGTCTCTCCCTGCCCACGACATGGGTTGGACTTAGAGTCTCTTTCTTGTCTGTAGTTGGTGTATTCATATCTCTCCTTTGAATGGCATAGATCTTCGTAGTACCAGTCAGCTAACAGGATCGGCGTATGGGCAAGCAAAGAATCTAAAGTCATCCTTTCCTGTCAGTAGCTGGGTAGCGAAAAGACCTTAGGAGGGAGCGAAAAGCACAACTACAAGGGTTTGGTGAATCTCTCTTCCCCAGAGTTGGTATTCTATGTCAGGTCTCAAGTCAAGAAGTGAATCGATCTATAGAGACAGTGGCAAGTCAAAATAGAACCTCAACTCTTTTTCGGACTTTCCGCAGCTGGAAGGAACTAGTCTTTGAAATTAGCAAGAGGATCTAGGCACAAGGGCAGTCAGTGAGGGTGGTTGGAAATCAGCGACAAGCCAGTCTTCTATCACTAGTCAGCTGACCTTAGGAGCGATCGATCTCATGGCCAAGCCAGTACCAAAGCTCAAATCCGGACTGAGTGTGAGTGTCGCAACATCGTTGTTTAGACTGAATTCAGTACAGTAATAGGCAGGTCAGTCTTTTAGATTTATGGTATAGCGTAGCTAGTGAGTGAAGCATCAGTTAATATCTTCTTTCTCTTTCTACACCTACTTTCTACCCCTTCTGTCTCGTCACACCCTTCTTTCTCTTTCTACCCCTACTTTGATCTTCTGGAGACAAGTACGGGAAGGTTCTGTTAGTGAGCAATAGCTAGGTGAAAGCGGTTTACTCGTGTACTAGCACTAGCGCGTACTTTGCTCTGTGTTAGGTCAGGGAAGAGAATTGCATATCCCATAGCCGATCGAGGCGGTAAGAAAACTCGAGATCCTACAGATCTAATGGAAGGGAAGCCTTAACCGATAACTTCAATGAACTTCGGTAGGAGCATATCCTTTCTTTGATTAACCGATGGAATAGAATGTTCCTTTTTTTGTACCGGACATACGCGTCCCTATAGGTAAAAGAGCTACAGGAAGGTAATACCTTACTTAAGACCCATTGCCGCTAGGCGAAGAAGAGGTACAAAGTAACTCGACTGAAAGGAGAGGCCGGCACTAGAAGGATCGGCAGAATAAATAGCTACAGCTACATTCGAGGATCAAGCGACTGTGCCCCTGAACTCCACAAAGGAAGCCTTTCCTTCTTTATATACGCTAATGGAAGCAATTCAATTACCAAGGTTGAGGCAGATCCGGAACTACAACCTATACTATCTCGGCTCAAGGAAGGAAAACCAGCAGAGGATAAAAAATGTGATTTCCTTCAACTATAGAATTGACTGTATTTGCAGCTATTGTTTCATATTCCGATTCGTTGTCCTTTGATGCGGCTACTAAAGGAGTTTCATTGCCAGTCAATTCAATAGCTGCTTCGCACTCCACTACAACAACCAGTGGGCTTTGATTACAGAGATTCCCGAGAGACTAGAGGGATGTTAATGTGAATACGCGGGATCCCAGTGTTCGTACAGGCGATGGGCAATAGGACTCTTTTCCCCAATAGCAAAGTCTCGAAGAAAAAAGGCTAGGTACTTGAGTGAGTCGAGAAAGTTCTCATGTCATATTCCTCGGGAATTGCCTTGACTTAACAAAGGAAGAACTCAAAGCTTGAGAGAATACTTGCTGAAGCGGATCTTCCCTGCCCGATCAATCTCAACACTGTTTTGGCCCCCCCTAATACCTAATACAAAGTCAGAGATGGGAAATCTTTGAGTTTAGAGACGAGTCTCGAAATCGACTTGCAGGAAGGATAGCCTACACCCTCTTTTCTGGTCCTTCTGGCTTTGCCACCAGGGTGAACTAAGTTCACGCGTCGAAATAAGTTCGCCTAATTACGAACAGCAAGAAAAGAATCGCGGCAAGCCCCCAATGTATCATTTATAAATGAACCTAAGGGCCTAGAACCAGAAACAAACTTTTTGGAACCGGTACGAAAGATCATCTGTAGGTTATTTAAAAAAGAAACCCCCGCACCCATACTATAGTAAGATTACGCTTTCTTACGGGCACAGGCGTTCCCCGACGAGCCTTGGTCCAAGCTTTTCGTAAGCTAGATACCCGAAAAGTGGATTAAGGTCGCTTCTCTAGGCCATTTGAAGCTATGTTATCGCTCTTTGTCGTGTCATAATCATTTGCCTTAAAGAGTCAGAAGTTATTGTCTTTCTGCTTATGCAAGCAAGCGGAAGGGGAATCAAGGGTACGGGGGCCAGTAGCTATCCTGCCGAATGCGAGCCAAACTAGGTTTTTATAAAAGCGAGACTAGTCCTCATGAAAGGACAGGGAATGGGGCAATAGCAGATCGGATTACACTTTGACCCCACCAACGAGTGAAAGCGGCTCCTTCCATGGTTACTACTCGAATAATTTCAAAATAAAGCTCGAAAGATAAGCTAGTTGGCATTTGAGATAAGATTACGGCAAAGAAGCTACCCTAAAGGGTTAGGACACCCGGCTAAAACAAGGGCTAGATTCTCATATATAAGCAGCCAATTCCGTCTGAAAAGACAATAGGGATCATCCTTTATTTGAAGGAAGGATGTAAGCCTGAGACGAAGGCTAGGCAGACCAAAGACTGCTTATTCTGAAGAGTGATCACTCAAAGAATATGCTCTGGAATTCATAGTTCATTCCGCTCAACTAGTAGCCCTTCCTCTAGTTATAGTAGCTAGGGAGACTCTTCCAGATTCCACTGAGTCTAAGTCTGATTTCCCTCCCTAGGTACGTAAATTGTTAGAGGAGGAACCCCTTGATGTCATGCCTGAAGAGCTTCTTAATGAATTACCACCCAGGAGGGATATCCAGCATGCTATTTATTGAGTTCCTGGATCTCAATTGCCTAACCACACACACTATAGGATGAACCCTAAGGCAATTAATTGAGTGAAATAGGCAAGTGGAAGCGAAAGGTTTTGTTCGACATAGTCTTAGTCCTTGTGCTGTATCTGCCCTATTGACACCTAAGAAGGATGGATCTTGGGGGATGTGTGTAGATAGTATATCCATCAATAAATTCACCGTAAAGTCTAGGTTTACCATTATATATAAATGGGCTTGAGGATATGTTAGATTTGTTGGCTGGTTCTAGTTAGTTTTCCAAGATAGACTTGCGCGGCGGTTACCATCAAATTCGTATTAGGCCAGGAGATGAATGTAAACCCGCCTTGAAGGCCCAAGATATGGATTGTATGAATGGTTACATGCCCTTTGGATTGCCCCAGTAACTTTATGCAATCTCAAGTGCTGTGCTTTTCTTAGGCTTCATTGTTTCTGCGCAAGGGGTTCCTCCAGCCGACCCTTAAAGGGTTAGGGCCATTGAAGAGTGGCCAGAATCTAAGTCTATCTCTGATATTCGTAGTTTCCACGGTTTAGCCACTCCCACAATCTTTTTTTTTTTTAGTATGGATATAGTTTCTCGTCGATTCAATAAACCTTTTCGATATGATATAGCCCTGGTCCTTACACCCGGATTACAGTACAGGAATGTTGTTATAAATGCTTGGGACCCGCATGTTCAAGGATCACATGCTTTTTCAGAAGTTTCATTTTTTGTTTTCGTAAGGCGGTGGTAAACTCCTCTTTCCGGTAGTAGAACGCCTTCCCGCTTCCTCTTCTGACGGATCGGCTCCCATAGAAGCCTAGATAGCACCTGTAGAGGCATAGGCCGTTGAAACCCCATCATAAGAAGCGGGGTAAGCTAGGTCGGTAAGTAGCAAGCCTGGGTACCGGTTGAAGAACTAGATCCAGAACTAGTCGACCACAGTTTCATCATAAATGGAAGCAGAGGCAGTTGCAGATCCTGTTGTTGAGGTAGTCTCCACCCATCTCCTGTGTCAGTCGATCCGATTTGATCAGCAGGTGCGAGAATAGCAGAGACAGAGAGAAAAGCTTCGTCAGCAGAGACGAGAGCTGGTAATTATAGAGATTTAGCGATCAACGAATTGACCAGGAGGGAACTGGAGCAATTGCATTTTCTTTAGTTGACTGAATGGATTAACTCAGTTGACCTAGTAGCAACAGTTCCAGTTTCTATTGCTTAGTCAGCATCTGATCAAGACAGAGAGCGAGTTTACGAGCTTTAATCTAATCAGTAGCCCGCGCGTCAATCGAGCGCTAAAAGCTTTCTTTCGGGGTGCGAGTAAGTTACGGTAGTGAAGGGAAAAGAAAGAATACTAGCAGGGGGATGAATTCGATTACAAGAGGTGTATTTCAAAATGCGAGCACGGGCAAGGATCAACGCTTGCCCAATAGTGTGACGGGCCGTTCTTTCTTCATCACGACAAAAGTCATAAGCAGGCGGGTTTTAGTC